GAAGGAGATATTCGCGACTACTGGCGGTTTCATTATGGGGCAGCTCATGATCTTCATATCGATCTATTATCCACCTCTGCATCTATTCTTTCTTAGCTAAACGGGTGGAAGATCCATCCAATTTGGTTATATCATGGACTCAAAAAACGGATCTGAATGTGACTGAAATGCACGATCTTCACAGGTATCACTTTTCACGATACCTAAACCTAAAAGGTGGAATAGCGATTTTCGAACCATTTCCTATAAGAGAATGGTTTCCATTACTTTGAGAAATGGATTCTATATCAAACTATAGCTATTGCATTAAAGAAGAAACTAATAGAAGTCGAAGACGCGGAATGGTAGTGAATAGAGAAAAAGATTCTTCTGATTTTCTTGTTCCTGAAAATATTCTATCTATCTCCTAGACGCCGTAGAGAATTGAGAATTTTCATGTCTTTCAATTCTCGTACTCGTAATTGGAAAGTTACGGAAGGAGATCCATCATTTTGCAATGAAAACAACATAAAAAACTCTGGACAATTTCGAAATCAGACCAAGCGTCTTAATACATATGCAAAAAAATTCATTATTGGCCCACCATTGATTACAAGATTTAGCTTTTATGAATCGCTATTGGTTTGATACGAGTAATGGCAGTCGTTTCAGTATGTTAAGGATACAGATGTATCCACAATTCATTTAGAGTTACTTAAATAGCCTATTTCTTATACTATATCTCTATCCCGTGAAATTCTCGAGCCGAAAGATAGATGCATATGCTGTGTTTCATTTTGCTAAATGATATCAATTAAATGGTATATCAATTCTATAAATTGGATATAGCAATAAAAAAATCAGCAAAATTCTTTTATTTTAGATAGAAGAAATGTTTCTTCTATCTAAAATAAAAGAATGTACCCTTCTATCCAAATCCAATTTGCATCGATAAAATAAATCCAAATTCCAGATTCCAGCAGTAGATGAATAATTGCAAATTTTTGTGTGTACGAGATTAGAATAACTTCAAAATAACTGACATAATTTTGTATTTTTCCTGATCAGAAAAATACATTAAAAAGAAAGGAGGTAGAAAAATTTGTTGATTTATGGTTAAAGAAGAAAAACAAGAAAACAGGGGTTCTGTTGAATTTCAAGTATTCAGTTTCACCAATAAGATACGGAGACTTGCTTCACATTTGGAATTACACAAAAAAGATTTTTCATCGGAAAGAGGTCTACGAAGACTTTTGGGAAAACGTCAACGTTTGCTGGCTTATTTGGCAAAGAAAAATAGAGTACGTTATAAGAAATTAATCAGTCAGTTGGATATTCGGGAGAAGTAATTTAATCGTTCGAATTTTTTTCTTATTTTATTTAGTAGTCTTATAGTAGTCTTAGATTTTGCATTTTGATGAGCCTCGTTTTGAGGAATTCATGGAATAATCCATTTTCATGGAAAAAAGAATAAGAACAAGGATACATAACATAAAAAAAAGAATAGATAAGACGATATTCGCCCTCCCCCTACATATTTAATTTCTTCTCCTATACAAAAACCAGCAAGACCCACTCCATTGGTAATTCCATCAATGACACCTTTATCAAAAAAATTTGTTAGTTCAGCTAATCTTCTTACACCCAAGATAAAAACCCTAGTATAGAAAACATCTATATAACCGCGATTATATGACCAGCTGTATATATTTTCTTTTACTTCATCAAAAAAGTTCTTTTTTGGGTTCCCTTTTACAAGGGAATTTAGAAAATTTAAATTCTGAAAAAAAGAATAAGTAGATCCATAGAAGATATATGCTATGAATAGACCAAGAATTGCTAAACTTACGGAAGAAATTGCATTAATGAGAAATTCATATGAATTTATGGAAGAATTAGAACTTTCCTGGAAAAAGTTTATTGAAGGAGTTAGCCACTTTGATAATATGGTTAACTCCGATATTCCATTACCCTTTATTCCATTATCAAAATGGATTCCTATGGATCCAATGAAGAAAGTAAAAAGCAGTAATATAAGAAGAGGAAATAACATAGTATTTCCCGTTTCATGAGGATAAACAAAAGTGTTTTTAGCCCCAAAGGGAGTACTAAAGGATCCTATCTTTTTTCTTGTATTATCAGGAATTTTGGGTATATTTTGTGAAAAAAAAGAAACTCCACCCTTCATTGTTGATAAAACAAAATCCTTATTGATTCCTTTGGATATGCCTTTTCCCCATAAGGATATTGAATACAACGAACCTTCTTTAGTACTGCTGTAATTTTGAAAATGAACACGCAAATACCCATCAAAAGTAAGTAAATATATCCGAAACATATAAAATGCAGTTAATCCTGCAGTAAAAGAGGCTATTATTCCAAAAAAGGGTGAATACAACCAACTATTACTAAGAATTTCATCTTTGGACCAGAAGCAAGCAAGAGGTGGAATACCACAAAGAGAAAGTGTACCACATAAAAAAGTACCTCTTGTAATTGGAACGTATTTTCTTAAACCACCCATAAGAACCATATTCTGACTTTTATCTGGTGAATATCCAACAAGAGGTTCCATTGAATGGATAATGGATCCAGATCCTAAGAACAATAAAGCTTTCGAATAAGCATGAGTGATCAAATGGAATAAAGCAGCTTCATAAGAACCTATACCTAGAGCTAACATCATATAACCCAATTGAGACATTGTAGAATAGGCTAAGCTTCTTTTAATATCTCTCTGAGCAAGAGCTAAAGTGGCTCCTAAGAAGAGTGTTATTGTACCTACTAAAGAAATAAAACTCATTATCAAAGGTAGGGATATGAAAAGAGGAAGAAGTCGAGCTAGAAGAAAAATCCCCGCAGCAACCATAGTTGCTGCGTGTATAAGAGCCGAAATGGGAGTGGGTCCTTCCATAGCATCGGGTAACCATACGTGAAGAGGGAATTGTGCAGATTTTGCAACTGCACCAAGGAATAATAAAAAAGCACACAAAGTAGTAAGTAAGGAATTAATCCCATTATTAGGAATCCAGTTATTAGCTATTTTGAACAAATCCCGAAACTCTAAACTACCTGTTATCCAAAAAAAACCTAAAATTCCTAATAACAGACCAAAATCCCCTACACGATTAGTTACAAAAGCTTTTTGGCAAGCACTCGCTGCAATTGGTCGTGTAAACCAAAAGCCTATCAATAAATAGGAACACATTCCGACAAGTTCCCAAAAAAAATAAATTTGTATCAAATTGGAACTAGTAACCAATCCCAACATGGCAGTATTAAAAAAACTTATATAAACAAAAAATCTCAAATATCCTTCATCGTGAGACATATAATCGTCACTATAAATAAGAACCAAGATTCCTACAGTAGTAATTAGTATTAACATAATAGACGTAAGGGGGTCGATCAAGTATCCAAATTCTAAGGAAAAATCGTTATTGATGGTCCAAGACCATAGATATTGATAGATAGAACTTCCATTTATTTGTTGAATAGACAGGTGAACTGAGAATACCAGAGCTATACTTAAGAGTAAAATACTAGGAAAAGCCCATATGCGACGAAGATTTTTTGTTGCTGTCGGAATAAGAAAAAGTCCAAATCCCATTGACATAATAACTGGAAGTGGGAGAAGAGGGATTACCCAGGCATATTGATATGTATGTTCCATAAGAAAAGAAATAGCAATTTTTAGTTGAAATTTATAGTTCAATTTTTCTATAAAATAGAATTGTTTCCGATTCACCAAACCCACTCTTATCTCTCTCTAAAGGAATTAAAAAAACAAAATAAGAATAAGAAAAAATACTGGAATTCTGGATTTTTCAAAATTTCTCTCATTAAAATATTCAAAAATTCAGAATGGGTTTAGTTGCTTAAATTTAAAAAGTGAATCAAAGAATTTCGTTAACTAGTTATTTGTAAAAAAAAAAAATAGTTATTAAAATACAAAAAAAGATTGAATCATTTTACTTTCTATTCATTTTTGTATTTCTTTCTCTTAAAATAAAGGAGTTCTCTTGTTTCGTAATTGATTGATTGAATTCCAAAGAAAACCTATACCTATAGTATAGGAAATTAGTATAGGAAATTCTCAAATATTGCTTTTTTGATATAAAATGGAAATCCTAATGACTAGAATTCTCTAAGTTTTAGAATGTGTTGGTTAAGAGACTCAGTATTTTTTTTTTGATTGGAATTCAATTATGAAATACCGTTCTGAACTTAATTAACTAATTGAATTTTACCTTCTTTTTATCTTCTCATCTTATATGGGGGCTTATCCCCCATACCATATATTTATATATGGCGTATATTTGATATATAAATTGATTTAAATAGAAAGCCTTAAAAAACTCTTGTCTTATCCACATTAGACAAAATGAACTAAAAAAGAATTTTGAATTTCAGTATCTTTCAGTATCTAAGTATAAATACTAAGAAAAAACAGAAAGAAGGATTGATTTGTGGCAATAGATGTCTTTCACATACAACTAGAAAAAAGTAATCCCCCTTTCAAATTTAAAATGGCAGTTCCAAAAAAACGTACTTCGATGTCAAAAAAACGTATTCGTAAAAATCTTTGGAAGAAAAAGACTTATTTTTCCATAGTACAATCTTATTCTTTAGCAAAATCAAGACCATTTTCTAGCGGCAACGAGCATCCAAAGCCAAAAGGTTTTTCTGGGCAACAAACAAACAAATAATAAGGTTTTGGAATAATCTGAATTGAACTATTCGAACCCAAAGAAATTCGAATTATTTAATATAAATGAATAATTCAGATTAATTAATGAATGTACTTTTATGTATTGAATTCCTCGGTACAATATTCTTAGAACGAATCCCTCCGTTATCCATTATATAGAACAAAAGTTTTTTATATATTGTGTCCTCAGTATTTTTTTCCTAGCAAAGAACTTTTGTTTTGATAATAGAATCCTCATATTTTTTTTATGAGGATTCTATTATCAAAACAAAAGTAGACTATTCTTGCAATAGGACTTACAACCTTTACCTAATCTTATCCAATCTTATCCAAAATTCCCATATAAATGAGTTTAGGACTGGTAAATCATATTAATAAGAGCGTACGGGCTTTCATTCTATAAATTTTTCTAAAATACAAAATTCTTTTCTTTATAGTTAATGATGAAATTTTAATGTTCCTTAATTCTATGTCCTTTCCCAGTCTCGACGATTCGCGAGAAAATAACTATTATTCTTTTAACTTAACTATTATTTTAAGTTAGCCGCCATGGTGAAATTGGTAGACACGCTGCTCTTAGGAAGCAGTGCTCAAGCATCTCGGTTCGAGTCCGAGTGGCGGCATTCTCGAAAAAGAATACAATAGATTAGAAAATGGATTCAATTCGAAATTTCCAATTTTGTAATGGGACCTTATCCTTATGCTATTTGCAACTTTAGAACATATACTAACGCATATCTCTTTTTCAACCATTTCAATTGTGATTATGATTCATTTGATAACCTTATTAGTTCGTGAACTTAGGGGATTACATGATTCGTCAGAAAAAGGAATGATAACTACTTTTTTCTCTATAACAGGATTCTTAGTTTCTCGTTGGGTTTCTTCGGGACATTTTCCATTAAGTAATTTATATGAGTCATTGATCTTCCTTTCATGGGCTCTGTATATTCTTCATACTATTCCTAAGATACAGAACTCGAAAAATGATTTAAGCACAATAACTACGCCAAGTACTATTTTAACGCAAGGCTTTGCTACATCGGGTCTTTTAACTGAAATGCATCAATCCACAATACTAGTACCTGCTCTACAATCTCAGTGGTTAATGATGCATGTCAGTATGATGTTACTAAGCTATGCAACTCTTTTGTGCGGATCCTTATTATCCGCCGCTCTTCTAATCATTAGATTTCGAAATCGAAAGAATTTCGATTTCTTTTTTAAAAAGAAAAAAAATGTTTTAAGTAAAAGTAAAACATTTTTCTTTAGTGAGATTGAATATTTATATGCAAAAAGAAGTGCTTTAAAAAACACTTCTTTTCCCGCATTTCCAAATTATTACAAATATCAATTAACTGAGCGTTTGGATTCTTGGAGTTATCGTGTCATTAGTCTAGGGTTTACTCTTTTAACCATAGGTATTCTTTGTGGAGCAGTATGGGCTAATGAGGCATGGGGATCCTATTGGAATTGGGATCCTAAGGAAACTTGGGCATTTATTACCTGGACCATATTTGCAATATATTTACATAGTAGAACAAATCCAAATTGGAAGGGTACAAATTCCGCACTGGTAGCTTCGATAGGATTTCTTATAATTTGGATCTGCTATTTTGGTATCAATCTGTTAGGAATAGGTTTACATAGTTATGGTTCATTTACATTACCGTCTAAATGATTCCATAACATAAAACCTTCATTTTTTTATGAAGGTTTTTTCCTTTTTTGTTTGATTTGAGAACCCCTTGAACATCTTTTCAAAGGGTTCTCAAAAATTTGAGATAGATCTAATTATACTTTTTTATGAATTTTATGTTTTTTCTATTATGGAATTTTTTTCCACGATGGAATATAGAGCGGACTAGTTAAAAAAAGAAAATCCTATTTAGGATAATAATTGGATAATAGAGCCTCTACCCTGTCAACGGATAGCGAGAGAACAAAATCTGGATAAATACCAATTCCTATTACTGGTAAAAAGATACAGATTAAAATAAATAGTTCCCGTGGCCCAGAATCTACAAAATTTTCGTTTGGAACATGAAATAGCTTGTATCCATAGAACATCTGGCGTAACATAGATAATAAATAAATAGGAGTTAATATCATTCCAATTGCCATTACAAAAGTAATTAGCATTTTTGGCATTAACATAAATTTAGGACTAGTAATTAGTCCAAAAAATACTACTAATTCTGCAACAAAACCGCTCATTCCTGGCAAGGCAAGAGAAGCCATTGAAAAGCTACTAAACATGGTAAAAATTTTTGGCATTGGAATAGATATTCCCCCCAGTTCTTCGAGATAAACAAGACGCACTCTATCACAAGCCGTTCCCGCCAAGAAAAAAAGTGTAGCACCAATAAATCCATGGGATAATATTTGTAAAATAGCTCCATTTAGTCCAATGTTGGTTATGGAACCAATTCCTATAATTATGAAACCCATGTGAGATACGGAGGAGTAGGCTATTCTTTTTTTGAAATTTCGTTGACCAAGAGAAGTTGAAGCTGCATAGATTATTTGCACCGCTCCTATTATTACCAACCAGGGGGAAAATAGATAATGAGCATGAGGTAACAATTCCATATTGATTCGAATCAATCCGTATGCTCCCATCTTTAATAGAATTCCGGCTAAAAGCATACATGTACTGTAATGCGCTTCCCCATGGGTATCTGGTAACCATGTATGTAAAGGTATAATCGGCAATTTGACAGCATAAGCAATAAGGAAGCCAAAATACAGTAGTATTTCCAATGTTGCAGGGTATGATTGATTAATCAATCTTTCCAAATCTAATCCAGGTTCGTTGGAACCATATAACCCCATACCCAGAACTCCAATTAAGAAAAAAATGGAACCGCCTGCAGTATACAAAATAAACTTGGTAGCTGAATACAGACGCCTCTTTCCCCCCCACATGGATAAAAGTAAATAAACTGGGATTAATTCTAACTCCCACATGATAAAAAAAAGTAAAAGGTCTCGTGAAGAGAATAATCCTATTTGACCGCTATACATTGCTAGCATCAGGAAATAGAATAATCGCGAATTCCGGGTAACCGGCCAAGCCGCTAAAGTAGCTAAAGTAGTGATAAATCCTGTCAATAAAATAGATCCTAATGAAAGTCCATCGATTCCCAATCTCCAGTGGAAATCCAAAACATCTATCCATTTAGAATCCTCCTTTAATTGGATTAAGGGATCCTCCAATTGGAAATGATAACAGAATGCATAAGTCATTAGAAGGAATTCTAATAAACAAATAGATATAGTATACCACCTAACGATTTTATTTCCTTTATGAGGTAAAAAGAAAATTAATGAACCTGCAAATATCGGCAAAACAACAAGTATTGTTAACCAAGGAAAATAACTCATGATAAAGTAATAAAGACAAGATACGTTTTGACCAGAAAAGCCCATGCTCGATTATTTCGAGCACAGGCTTCTTCGGTAAAGAGGAATCAGACGATTCAAGTGGAGTTTTTTGTAACGTATCAATAAGATAGAGCCATGCTGCGGGTTGTTTCAGGCCCTAAATAAACGCGGACACTTAAAAAATCTGTTGGGCAGGCGGATTCGCATCTCTTACAACCCACACAATCTTCGGTTCTCGGCGCGGAAGCAATTTGCTTGGCTTTACATCCATCCCAAGGTATCATTTCTAATACATCTGTTGGACAAGCTCGTACACATTGAGTGCATCCTATACATGTATCATAAATTTTTACAGAATGTGACATTGGATCTCTATATTTTCCTTTTCAACATAAAAATTTTCGATCTGGTAAAAATGAAATTAGTACTATATAAATTAGATGTATTGTAGACACCAGACGAAGCAATGGTTTATCCAAACTTTAACAAATAATAATATATTTATTTCTTAATCTGTTTGTGAGAAAGCGTGAAAAGAACCAAGAGACTTGAATTTCAGACTTCAACAGTCATAATTATATGAATTCTACATACTAATTCGAATTAGCCAATAAATTGGGTATCATCTTTTCAATATAAATTATTGCAATATTGAAATTGCAATATCAATGGATTGTAAAAATGCAATATTCAATAAGTAAAAAAGAATACTCTGAAATAACCTACTCAAAAAAAGGATATTATTAAATACTAATAAGAAAATAAGATTTGATTTTTATTCATCTTAATGTTCCGTATTATTATATATGCGCCTTTGTTTAGAGGATTCTATGTCTAATTATTCAAAAAATTAGATTGATTAATACGAGTTGATTTCCTGTTACGATGGATGGAAGAAAGAATGGATAGTCCAATAGCTGCTTCAGCAGCCGCAAGGGCTATAACAAAAATTGCGAAAATGTCTCCTTTTAATTGGCGACTATCAAATAGATCAGAAAATGTTACGAGATTTAGATTAATTGAATTCAATATAAGTTCAAGACATATTAAAGCTCTAACCATGTTTCGGCTTGTGATCAATCCATAGATACCAATCGAAAATAAATAGACACTCAAAAAAAGTACATGCTCAAACATCATTAACTAACTCCTTATCAATCTCGATTCATTTCAATATGAGGACAAGAATTGAACCGATTCAATTAATTAAAATAGAACAATTACGCAACAAAAGAGAAAAGAAGGTATTTGTTGTGTTGGCAGTAGATGGGTTTTACTAAATCAAAATTGTGATTCTTTAGTTATTTATTTTCTATTAGAAATTCTAAGAATTTTGACTCATTCTTAAGTATTTCTTATTGTCGAGCCATAGTAATTGCACCTATTAAAGAAACTAGAAGAATTAGGGAAATTAGTTCAAACGGAAGATAAAAATCGGTTGCTAAATGAATCCCAATTTGTTGAACGTTATTTATGAGACCCTGTTCTACTATTTGGTTTGATCTTGTAGTCCAAAGAATTCCATACCACGACGTATCTGGGATAGTAGTCATTAGTGAAAAAGGAATAGTTATACAAACGAGTAAAGTAAACCCATCTCCAATAGTCCAATAATTCTTATCTTTAGACCACTCTGAGCCGTTTACAAACATTACAGCAAATATGATCAAGACATTTATGGCTCCCACATAAATAAGAAGTTGTGCAACAGCTACAAAGTATGAATTCAATAAAAAATAGAATAAGGATATACAAACAAGAACTAATCCCAGCGAAAAGGCAGAATAAATTGGGTTGGTAAGTAATACTACTCCTAGACCCCCTAGTAGAAGAACAAATCCCCCAAATAGCACAAGAATCTCATGTATTGGTCCAGGTAAATCCATTATGGATAAGAATAAATTTATAGTATAAAATTTTTCATGAACTGACTAAAACTAAAAGATTTAAGGAAGGAAAAAGATATTAGGATATTTTTTTGTATATGTATATAAGTTGCTAAGCAGTAGTTATTCCTTTTTCGTTTTTGTTAGTAACAATGGATTTTTCTAACAAAAAAACCTAATACCTAGTAATCAGTAATCGTTCTTGAATTCCAAGATTTTTCTTCGTCTAGTTTACTTTGAGGCGAATTCCTAATTGTTTGAATTGTGTAATCTCCCATTATGGAGATTGGTAACCGACTCAAAGCAATTTGATTGTAATTCAATTCATGACGATCATAAGTAGAAAGTTCATATTCTTCAGTCATCGATAAACAATTTGTTGGACAGTATTCAACACAGTTACCACAAAATATACAAACTCCAAAATCAATACTATAATTAAGCAATTGTTTCCTTTTAATATCCTTTTCAAATCTCCAATCCACAAGAGGTAGATCTATCGGGCATACGCGAACACATACTTCACAAGCAATGCATTTATCAAATTCAAAGTGTATTCGCCCCCGGAAACGCTCCGGTGTAATTGATTTTTCATAAGGGTAGTGAATCGTTATAGGTAAACGATTTGTGTGGGATAAGGTAATTATGAAACCTTGACCAATGTATCTTGCGGCGCGTATTGTTTGTTGACCATAACTAATGAACCCAGTTAGCATAGGGAACATATTCTAAATATATATGAAAAAGGTATGTTTCTTTCTCTTGTTTGAGAGAACTTTTGTGTTGAAAATATTCTTACTGTTATTGTATTATCTTATTTATAGTGAAACTAGTTGGGAAGAAGTTGTTAATAAGAGATTGCCCAGAGAAATAGGTAAAAGAAATTTCCATCCAAGATTTAATAACTGATCCATTCTCATCCTGGGTAAAGTCCATCTTATTGTGATAGAAATGAAGAGAAATAAATAAGCTTTAGTTAATGTAATAAAGATACCTATTAGCATTTCCAAAATTCCCATTATTTTATTCATTTGGAAAAATCCAAAAAAGGATATATAGGGAATAGATAAATTCCACCCGCCTAAGTATAGAACAGTTACAAATAAAGCGGAAACTAATAAATTTAGGTAAGAAGCAAGATAAAATAAACCATATTTAATACCAGAATATTCGGTTTGATAACCTGCTACTAATTCTTCTTCCGCTTCTGGTAAATCAAAGGGTAATCTTTCACATTCTGCCAAAGAAGAAATTAGAAAAACTAGAAAACCTATAGGCTGACGCCAAAGATTCCACCCCAAAAAACCATATTTGGACTGTGCTTCAACTATATCAACTGTACTTGAACTGTTAGATAATCATAGTCGATGATAACATCACAGTTCCCACCGCTATTCCAAAACCGTACATGAAACCTTAGCTTCATACGGCTTCTCTATGATCAGAAAAAAGAAAAGGATTGTTTCATTTCGGTATTATCCCATGGGCGTAGATAGAATTTGGTAAGATCAAATTGATTGGAAAGCCCTAAATTAGATCAAAGCAATTCTGTCTGCTAGAATAAAAAAAAGCGCTTCCGAATTGATCTCATCCTTTATATAATAAAATAAGAATTTTTCTTTGTTCGATAATAACTTAAATATTGGAATAAAATACTCGTTATAGGAATTAATAAATGGAAAGAATTGGCCATTAGTTCATGAGGAATTCTGTATGAATAGGGATCTTTTTTCTATTGCATTCCATATCTTTTGTCCTATTCTTCTTTCCCGGGGAAGTATACTTAAAAAGAAAAAAGAATAAAGGGTTAATTCGTTCTTGATAGCCATTTCTTTAACAAGTGAATGGGAACATACTCTAGACCGGAATCCGAAGAAAGTACTACTTGATCATTTCTACCAATTTCAAGTCCTTATTATGATTCCTTTTATGAGGAAAAATGTCTAATGATTTAGATTCTCTCATTACTAATCCTGTATGTACTTTAGTGTTTCTAATCCCTCACTAACTTTTGATGGATTGCCTTATGGTTATAAGTTATAGTAATAACTCAAAATATTCTACTAATGGAATTCCATATCGCGAATCCTTTATTCTTGCCCGCTTCAAGATATGATGACTAATAAAATAATTTCAACCTTGGGGTAAAGAGTTTACACTGCTTATGTTTACTTGAACTTTTTTCTTGTACGTAGGAAATGAGATTTTGTATTTTTACTACAAATTAATAAGCTGTTTTGTTTCACTCATATAGCTATCTAGTTTAACTTACCAACTCGAATACAGAATAAGCAAAGGAACATAAGTATTCAATGTATTTTAGAGGCAAAAGATCCTATTTTAACGAATCACACGTAGAGATATTGCTAGCACACAAAAAGTTAATGGTATTTCATAACTAATAGATTGAGCAGCCGCTCGTAGACCGCCTGAAAAAGAATATTTATTATTTGAGCTATATCCCGCCATGAGAAGACCAATAGGAGCAATACTTGAAATGGCAATCCATAAAAAAACACCAATACTAAGATCAGCTAAAACAAAACGATATCCCAAAGGGATAACTAAAAAACTTAGTAAAATGGATATGACTGCTATAGAGGGCCCAATGCTAAATAAAGGAATATCTCCTCGAGATGGGAGGATATCCTCTTTTAAAAGGAGCTTAGTTCCATCTGCTATAGCTTGAAGCAGGCCCAGGGGGCCTGCATATTCAGGACCAATACGTTGTTGTATCGATGCGGATATTTCTCTTTCTAACCACACAATTACGAGTACTTCTATTGTGATTCCCAGTAGGAGGGTTAAAATGGGTAGAATCCATATAAGTCCGTAGACTTCTTTTAATAATTCCAATTTCGAAAAAGAATTGATAGTTTCTACCTCTATTATCATTTCAACGGTCAACTTCCCCCATAATGATATCTATACTACCTAATATCGTCATGATATCAGCCAATTTCATTTTTTTAACTAGCTGAGGAAGAATTTGCAAATTAATAAAACCGGGTGGACGAATTTTCCATCTCCAGGGGAAAAGACTATCATCTCCTACCAGATAAATTCCTAATTCACCTTTTGGTGCTTCTACTCTTACATAAAGCTCTTGCTTTGATAATTCAAAATTCGGCGAAGGTTTTTTACCAAGAAATCGATATTCAAAATCATTCCACTCGGAATTCTTTGCTTTCTTAAAGCGTCGGGCTTCTAAATTCTCATAAGGCCCTCCCGGAATTTTCTCTACAGCTTGTTGAATAATTTTTATGGATTCCCTCATTTCACCGATTCGTACTAAATAGCGAGCTAAGGAATCTCCTTCTTTTTGCCATTGTACTTTCCAATCAAATTGATTGTAAGACTCATAAGGATCAATTTTACGAAGATCCCATTGTATTCCAGAAGCTCGTAACATGGGGCCCGATAAGCCCCAATTTACTGCTTCTTCTCCGCTAATAAAACCGACTCCTTCAACTCGTTCTAAAAAAATAGGATTCTGTGTAATAAGTTGTTGATATTCAACAACTCCTCGTAAAAAATAATCACAGAAATCTAAACATTTATCCATCCATCCATAAGGTAGATCCGCAGCTACTCCTCCGATGCGAAAGTAATTATGCATCATTCGCATACCTGTAGCAGCTTCAAATAGATCATATATCAATTCTCTCTCTCTAAAAATATAGAAAAAAGGAGTCTGTGCCCCGAGATCCGCCATAAAAGGTCCAAGCCATAACAAGTGAGAAGCTATACGGCTCAATTCTAACATAATTACCCTAATATAGCTGGCTCTTTGGGGTATTTGAATATTCTCCAAGAATTCTGGTGCATTTACCGTGATTGCTTCTGTAAACATAGTAGCTAAATAATCCCACCGTGTTACATAAGGCAAGTATTGTATAATAGTTCTGTTTTCCGCGATTTTTTCCATTCCTCTGTGTAAATACCCCAATATGGGTTCGCAATCAATAACATCTTCACCATCGAGAGTAACGATCAGTCGAAGAACACCATGCATTGATGGGTGTTGAGGGCCCATATTGACTATCATGAGATCTTTTCTTGTAAGCGGTAGACTCATATCCTTGTTCTTATTCTTTTTTCCATGAAAATGGATTATTCCATGAATTCCTCAAAACGAGGCTCATCAAAATGCAAAATCTAAGACTACTATAAGACTACTAAATAAAATAAGAAAAAAATTCGAACGATTAAATTACTTCTCCCGAATATCCAACTGACTGATTAATTTCTTATAACGTACTCTATTTTTCTTTGCCAAATAAGCCAGCAAACGTTGACGTTTTCCCAAAAGTCTTCGTAGACCTCTTTCCGATGAAAAATCTTTTTTGTGTAATTCCAAATGTGAAGCAAGTCTCCGTATCTTATTGGTGAAACTGAATACTTGAAATTCAACAGAACCCCTGTTTTCTTGTTTTTCTTCTTTAACCATAAATCAACAAATTTTTCTACCTCCTTTCTTTTTAATGTATTTTTCTGATCAGGAAAAATACAAAATTATGTCAGTTATTTTGAAGTTATTCTAATCTCGTACACACAAAAATTTGCAATTATTCATCTACTGCTGGAATCTGGAATTTGGATTTATTTTATCGATGCAAATTGGATTTGGATAGAAGGGTACATTCTTTTATTTTAGATAGAAGAAACATTTCTTCTATCTAAAATAAAAGAATTTTGCTGATTTTTTTATTGCTATATCCAATTTATAGAATTGATATACCATTTAATTGATATCATTTAGCAAAATGAAACACAGCATATGCATCTATCTTTCGGCTCGAGAATTTCACGGGATAGAGATATAGTATAAGAAATAGGCTATTTAAGTAACTCTAAATGAATTGTGGATACATCTGTATCCTTAACATACTGAAACGACTGCCATTACTCGTATCAAACCAATAGCGATTCATAAAAGCTAAATCTTGTAATCAATGGTGGGCCAATAATGAATTTTTTTGCATATGTATTAAGACGCTTGGTCTGATTTCGAAATTGTCCAGAGTTTTTTATGTT